GATAAATATGTAGAAAGCCTATTTTCGTTTTAGTATTTACTGGCGGATTGGATCTTTCTTTCCCTCTTTCTATAGTGGAGATAGTCGCACGTAATGACAGATCACGGCCATATTATTCAAAGCTTGTGGTAAGAATGGGTTTCGTTCGAGTGCCCGGAAATAATATTCCAAAGCTTTCGTATGTTCTCCGTTGCTTGTGTGGATAAGGCCTATGTTATAGAGTATATAACTTCGATCATAGGGATCAATTTCAAGTCGCGTAGCTTCATAATAATTATGTAAAGCTTCCGCATAATTTCCTTCGGATTGAGCCGACATCCGTTACGGTTGTTCATTCTAGTCAAATAATCCCCGTTCCAAAACCGTACGTGAGATTGCAATCTCATACGGCTCCTCCCTTCTGTACATAATGAATGATAAGAATCCATGGAATCCCCCAAAAAGATATTGCAAGATTCTCATTATGAACTGACAGGGGCTAGTATTTTTACAAGAAATTTCTAGCCAGCCTTCCTGCAAGAGGTCTTTTCGTAACATCCAGCGTATTGTTGGTAGATAAAAAAGGGAACTCCAACAATTTCTTTGTCCTCAACGCCTCGTATTTCCAGGAATGAGTCACTTCAACAGACTTCGATGGTTCTACGGGTATCCAAAGTACGAACGAGATGGATGTTTGTTGTCCCAACCACTCTTTCTTGTTTGTTAGTCCCGATCCCGATAAGGAAAAGGGGGTAAGTTCGAACTAAAGTTTTCTTGTTGTTGATTCCTAGGTGTAGTGCTTCTTCCTCTATGCTGCCTATTGGTATTAGTGGAGTAGGATTGACTTGTAAGAACCTATAGGTTGAACCTTTCGCTCAATACTCAAATTGAACATGGAAGCATCTGAGGCTGCATCACTCGGGGATACACGATAGAAGGAATTGTTCTATTTCCAAACTTCACCTTCACGAAGCGTAGGTTTCTTTCAGGTATCTTTTAAGATAATCTAAAAAATAGAATAATCTTTTTTCGTTCTATCCCCAATCATGTGCCATTCTCCCTCGTAAGAATGAGAATTGTAAATAAATAAAAAGAATCAAATCGCACCATCTCTGTAATAGGTGAATGCCTCTTTTTCTCCTGAAGTTGTCGGAATTATTCGTAATAAGATATTGGCTACAATTGAAGAGGTCTTATCAATAAAATTTCCATTTATCCGTGATCTAGGCATAGTTCACAATCCACTCCCTAATTCTTCTCATTCCCTTTCGTAGGAAAAGAATCCCACAAACAAAGGAATTGGACCGTACGAAATCCCACAAAAAGACTCGTGCAAAAAAATGCATGTTTTTTTCTATCATTCTATCATAGAATAGAAAGATTCCAACCACCAAAACACCAAAACGGAAAACCCATCCCTAGAATGGACCAGGGGGATCTTGCCATGGAGGCAAAAAAGCGCGTGCTTCGCCCGGCGCAATCACTGAACTGGCATGATTGCCTGAACCAGAATGATTCTGATTGCCTGAACCGGAAATAGGAACTGTCCGGTCCGTCTGGTGCGAATAATTCAAGCTAATTCCTTGAACTTGGCTTCGCCGATAAAGCTGCAGAGACCTATTTGGGTTACTATTAACCGGGCCCATGTTTCTGTCACCGCTTAACAGGAATGCGCGTTCATCTAGGATCTCCAGTTGGGCGGCCAAAACACAAACGGAATCATAGCAGAGCGTTCGGACCCCTTCTTCTTGTTCTAGGAATTCAAAGAAGCAAACTCGATCCAACAAAGACAAAGACCGATTGGTCATCCGGTCGAGTCTCTCTAAATAGATTCCATTAAGAACCCGTCTTTCTGCTTCCATGTAGGCTCTACAGGCTCGTATCGACTCAAGTCTCTTGTGAGCTATCTCACCCTCAATTTGTTTGAGCCGCTCCGCGGGTTTTTGAACCCTTTTATTTTGAACCCATTCCCTCGTTGAGCGTGGAAGGGGAAACCGACCTCCTGAGTGAGGCATGGGAATACCCCTCGAAGAAGTCAGCATCATAAAGGCTCCTAGACATGCCAACATCACACCATTCTTGAGCTTGACTATCAACTCCGAAAAAAAAGTCGGGCAATAAAGGAAATGTTTTACGCCGCTAAAAAGTCGTCTAAGGAAAGGCATGGTCTATTGGATCAGTCCACCCAAAATGAGTCGGTTCATTGGGATCCGCTCATTGTGAGTAAGTCGTAAGGATAGGGTACTTAAATATACGAAAGCGTTGGGAATACATTTATCTATTTTCAATAATTCGCGATTTACTGGGTTTCTAGGCCATAATCAGAACATCCTATTTTGTAGGAGAGATGGCCGAGCGGTCCAAGGCGTAGCATTGGAACTGCTATGTAGGCTTTCGTTTACCGAGGGTTCGAATCCCTCTCTCTCCGTCCCTTCACGGAATTCCTGAACCTTATTGACCACAATGTATCAAATCAAATACTTCTAGCAAGGGAATATTTCTTTTCTATAGATTCTCGATGACTCATTTTTGTAGTACGGAAAAATACTGGAAAGAGCGGCCAAGGAATGAAAATATCCCCGCCGATCTATGATACATAACAGGGAACCCCCCCTATACTTAGGTCAAGATATTTTGTTTTGTCGAAAAGGGGGCCAAAATTTCCGAAGCTTTGTTCTTTTAGTTAGGTTCAAGTTTGACGGGAATAATATTCTACAACTCGCAACTCTTCGATTTTCAAACCAACCCGACGACGCGCTATTATTTGCTTGACTAATCCTTTATATTGGGCGGAGTGAAGAGTCAAATGTTCTGGCACTTTCTTCTGGGAGTATGAAGCAAGAGAATTTTGAATGAGAGCTCTGGTTTTTTGTTCATCCTTCGTTGTAATAATATCTCGGGGTTTGCAGCGATAACTTGGAATATCTACTAGACAACCATTAACTAAAATATGTCTATGATTAACTAATTGCCGCGCCCCTGGAATGGTCGAAGCCATACCCAGTCGAAAAATTATGTTATCCAAACGCATTTCAAGTAATTGTAGTAAAACCTGACCTGTTGATCCTTTGGTTTTGGCAGCGATACGAACGTATTTAAGTAATTGTCGCTCTGTCAGACCATAATGAAAACGCAATTTTTGTTTTTCCTCTAGACGCTTCCAATATTGAGATTGAGATTGAGATTGAGATTTTTTTTTGTTGTTCTTTTTCTTTTGACGATCGGGGCGGCGAGTAGGCACTTTACTGGTTAGTCCCGGTAAAGCCCCCAGACGGTTTATTTTTTTGAGACGAGGCCCTCGGTAACGAGACATAAAGACTCCTTTTTTTATTGAAAATGCAATTGACTCAATTAAGACTGAACTAAATGATAAACGAAGCAAAATCTATTGAAGTACTGGACTACAAAGAAGAATGCGATGAATTGTATCAATATTCAGACTCTTTGGTATATATAGCAAGGTAAGAATACTTTTCTTGATTTGTTCCTAACTGCTCGAAGCTTTTTTTTTTATTCATAGTTGGAAGTTCTTAGGACATACTAGATCAGTTACTTTTTGAAAGATGGTAAAGAAGTCTTTTCAATATTCCATTCCTTGGTGTCAAGGAGACATTCATGTTTCAAAATAGAAAATCGAACAAATCAAAATAAAAAAGCCGGCTATCGGAATCGAACCGATGACCATCGCATTACAAATGCGATGCTCTAACCTCTGAGCTAAGCGGGCTCACATAACAGAAATTTTGCATAAGAATTCCGCAAACTGCCAGGATCTTAGCTGTTCAGAAACCCTCTAGCATATAGAAAGAATAGAAATCAAATTCAGAATGAATATTCTCTAACAAGAAATCTCAAATCGAATTTTTTATCCTTTTTCAATTGAAATCAAATCGAAAATCAATCGAATTTCTCTTTTGATTTTCGATTTCTCATTAATTCTAGTTCTCCGTTTTCGTTTTTAGTTATAGGATTCTCTTTTCTATTTACTATTTATATGAATATAAAGAATCAAGATAAATAAGGATACAATACAGAACAGAAAAAAAATGAGATATTCCTCTGGTTTCATTCAGAGCGATAAGACAACAAAGAATCGACCGTTCAAGTATGAAAAACAGCACTTTAATAATGAGAAGAAGAGAGGCATATAGTCTGTGGTATAGATCCATCCATGTTGAATTGCGGATTCATCAATGCTAGAATCATTTCTGATTGGACCAAAGACCCATTCTCCGATAGATAAGGATCGATAAGATCCATAAGAAATCAAATAGGAGTAAACGGAGAAACTTTTTAGATATAGAATCCTATCTACTGAATTCAAAGGTTACGGTATAAGCAAAAATGAAAGAAAAATGAGAAAGAAAAGAAAGAGGGGGAAGGGGATCCTAGTTTCAAAACAAAAAAGGGGATATGGCGAAATTGGTAGACGCTACGGACTTGATTGGATTGAGCCTTAGTATGGAAACCTACTAAGTGAAAACTTTCAAATTCAGAGAAACCCTGGAATCAAAAATGGGCAATCCTGAGCCAAATCCTGTTTTCAGAAAAAAAGGGGGGGGTTCCGACAACAAGAATCCAAAAAGGATAGGTGCAGAGACTCAACGGAAGCTGTTCTAACGAATGGGGTAGACTTCGGTGCTAGAGGAATCATTCCAAGAAAGGGATGAAGGATGAACCTAGATACATATACATACGTATACTGAAATAATCAAACGATTCCTATTCATTTTAATTCTTCCCCGAATCCTTCTTTTTTTATATGAAAAATGGAAGCATTATTGTGAATCGATCCCCACTAATTCAGTGATCAAATCATTCACTCCATAGTCTGATAGATCTTTTAACGAACTGATTCATTGGACGAGAATAAAGATAGAGTCCCATTCTACATGTCAATAGCAATAGCGACAACAATGAAATTTATAGTAAGAGGAAAATCCGTCGACTTTAGAAATCGTGAGGGTTCAAGTCCCTCTATCCCCAATCACACTCAAAAAAAAAAAAGGCCCATCCCCCTAAAATCTATCCGCTTTTTCATCAGCGGTTCCATTGTTTCTGATTCACTCTACAGTTTGCCAACTGGATCCGAGCAGAAATGCTCCTCTGTTATCACAAGTCCTTGAGATATACGATATACGTACAAAAGAACATCTCTGAGTAAGGAACCCCCGTGTGAATCATTCACAGTACATATCCTGATTCTTAATTCAATGAAACTTACAAAGTATTCTTGTTGAAGATCTCAGAAATTCCCTGGGTAAGACTTTGTAATTTGTAATGCTTTTTGATTCTCTTTCATTTGAATTGATAGAGACCTAATCCATCTAGTAGGATGGGTATGATATGTCGGGAAGGGTCGGGATAGCTCAGCTGGTAGAGCAGAGGACTGAAAATCCTCGTGTCACCAGTTCAAATCTGGTTCCTGGCATGTAGTTACTAATAGATACTCATCCAAATTCGATATGGATCATCAGACATATTGGTTAATAGTCTAGACCACGACCCATACTTCTCCATCTAGGTGTCTAGAGATATACCTCCCTTTCTTTTTGTAGATAAGAAAAGAATTCGATGCTGTTTCGGCTTCTTTTTTCTTTGTTTCTATGATGCCTCTTCTCATTCAAACAAAAAATAAAAATCCTTCCTATCCAAAAAGTCAAGTTAGTTGTTTGCAAACCCAACAGTCCGACTAAGTGCTATGCGCGGTACAAAGTTCGTGGTGCAGAACTCTTTTTTTGTTCATTTTAGTAGCCCGTCTCCCCCAAAAGAAAGATCTTCCAAATTGTAAAATTGTAATGAAGCCCTATTTTATTTTAGATTGAGCCCATCTATCTATACTACGCATGAGAATCCAATGAATTTCTTTGATTTAGAATCGAAAAAGATTCCTTGAATGCCTGTAGGCGTAGAAATGAAGATTGATATTCAAAGAGCGTCTTGTATTTCATAGAAATTAGGCACAATATAATCCTTCCGTAAGGGCCATTCAGGTGTGGATGATTCTTATACGAGATTCCCAACATATCCTAGGATTCCCGTTCTTGAAAATCCGAACTTTTCCAAATCCAGAAAACCGACGGAATTCTAGGATATTTCCTTGGTACAAATACTTTTATGCATACCTCTTCTGGTTGATCCAGACCATACTGTATTCTCGTAAAATGATACACACTAGCTAACAGTCCCCCTGGTGCTACATCATAGGCACACTGGGAGCGTAGATAATTGTAACCAGATACATATGAAATGACAGCAATGGAGTGCAAATCCGCCGGTTTTATTTGTAAAGTTTCGATTCCTTGATAATCGAAGCCCAAAGATCTATGAACTAGTTCGTGCTTGACTAGCCAGGCGGATAAATGACCCTGCATCTTTTTTTTTTATCTCTCCCAGATTTTCATTTGAATAAGGATTTCGCATTTACGATAAAATTTTTAAAAATGTACCTGACCCGCCGTTTGGTATTCTGTACAAGAGAAAAGCATCCTGCCTAATTCACTCATTCTTGGGAATATACTGAACTTTTGGAGTTGAAAAATGTTTCAGAAAGGATCTCTGAAGTAGATGAGGATTGATAGAGGAATCCTTGATCCAAATTTCCAGTATGAGTACTGCGTCCAACACGAAACTTGTGATTCGTAGTAAAACATCGATTTTCCTGTTGAGACCCTATTTTCTCGTCATAGATTTCTTGAGAGACTTTCTTACGAAGTTTTTTATAGCATCTATAACTGCCTCTGGTTTAGGCGGGCAACCTGGAAAATAAGCACCCACAGGAATTAGCTTATCGACTCCCCGAACAGTACTATAAGAATCCGTACTGAACATCCCTCCTGTAATAGTGCAGGCTCCCATAGCAATGACATACTTTGGTTCAGGCATTTGTTCATATAATCTCACTAAAGAAGGGGCCATTTTCATTGTGACTGTAAAATGAGGTCCGCTTGCCTAGGACTCGATCTTGGTACCAGGCCATAACGATCTAAGTCGAATCGCGAGCCTATTAATGAAGCAAATTCAATGAAGCAGCAACTGGTACCATAGAGCAGCGGCCATAAACTAGAGAATCTTGACCAATTCGAAAGCTCATTTGATGTAGTTGAAATAATTGCATTTTGGTTGGTTCGATCAAGGACCGGAAACTCCATGGAATTCAGAATGGTCTCAATGTCTTTTTTTTCTTCTTTTTTCTTTTTAGTGTCTGAATATTCAGGAGCTAAGACCATTCCAATCCTCCCTTTCGCCATGCATAAACTGAACCAACAATTGGGATAAGCACGAAAATGAAAGCTTCTATAAATACGGATAGACCCAACACATCGAAACTCATTGCCCATGGATAAAGAAAAACCGTTTCAACATCAAAAACAACAAAAACTAGAGCAAACATATAGTAACGGATTCGGAATTGTAACCAAGCATCGCCCCTGGGTTCTATACCCGATTCATAGCTAGAAAGCTTCTCCGGCCCTTCGCGAGTTGGGGCCAACCCCCCCCGGAAATTTGAAATGCCAAAATAGGAATACCACTTGATATTATGAAAAATGCTCAGAAAATATCATATTCGTGAAGCAGAAACATAGATGCACTCCTACGCAGGTAGAAAATAGATCGGATTAGTCAATTCGAATTAGAATTGTGAATTTATCCGTAACGGCTTCCTCGAAATACCTCTGAATTTGGGTCGAACTACCCAATTTTTTTGCTTTTGCTATAGGTCATGTCTTGCTTCACGATTCATTAATCGAGTGGAATCCTATTTACACTTACTTCATATCTATCTCGATATGGTATAGACATACATATTCTGTTCTTTCGTTCTTTATAGAAAGAAAAAGCCTTTTCGGCTTCACCTCGCCTCAGATTCCTTCTAATGAGAATGGATAAGAGGCTCGTGCGGTTGACCTAGGTCCCAAAATAGGCCATAGTAATAAAAAACTAAAATAAAAAAATGGAGGATTTTTCCATCATGACAAATCGGAAAAAGCAGCCGATTTTCAAATTCTTTTGGAATTCATTGTTGGTTGCGGGGATACTTTTTCTGGGCCTATTTTTTTTTGAAATTCTTCGGAAAGCCGCCGAAGAATCCTCCGAAAGCTCCCGAATGTAGCTTTTGCTTGACATTCGTGAGGGATCCTGACAATCCTTATTCGATTGACATTGATCCGGACGGGTTCTTGATGGACACATCGACCGGCGATAATGAAATCGAAGATTCTACGGAGATTTCGATGAAAATCAGAGAATGGGAATCGAAAAAGCCCTCATTGTAGAGAAACTAAAGCTTGTGCGGGACAACTCTCTCAGAATTTCGCGCTTCGCTTCGCCGAGTATTACGATGCAATGAGGAGGCACGGAGTAAGCCATGAACGCGCAATACAAAATGACCCTCGCTTTCCTGAGTTCCTGGAGGAGGTTTATTCTTTTCAGTCCACTCAGTTCCAACATATTGACATATTGATACGTTAAGGGAGGAGATTGCGGCCTTGGAAGAGGCGGTTCCTCACCTCAAAGAGCGAGCACTTTGGGCACAAGCAGCAGCAGCCAAAGCGCGTAGACGTGAGCTGGGCAACCCATGCCATGCCGATGCTCTTATCGAAGATCGTCCCATTGAGAGATTGGATTGAGAGATAGGTTACGGGCAAGTTCCTCAAGAAATATTGCTCTCAGGAGCAATCAATCTCCCGCTTCTTCCGATTCTGAAAGTTTGAGGATTTCAGCAGGAGAAGAAGAATCGGGCCACGAGTAAGTCTTTATGGACGGGCTAAGGCCACTCTTGGAATTGGAAGGGGACTCGGTCCACTTTTCTAGCACTTAATTATTTATCTACTTATAATAGAGAATGGATAGACTTCTCATAAACTATCTTTCTAACAGGTAAAAATATGAACTCTGGGTATTTATTCTATGACAATTTTCAACTTACCCTCTCTTTTTGTGCCTTTAGTGGGCCTAGTAGTTCCGGCAATGGCAATGGCTTCTTTCTCTCTTCATCTTCAAAAAAACAAGATTCTCTAGATCCGATGCGATGGAACATCGATTTCTTTCAAGATCTGCACTTGATCATAATATCGATTTGTGGAATATGGTAAAAGATACGGCTTCTTCCGAACACATACCTAAGAGCTCTTCTCTTTCTTATGTGTGTGGAACCGTGATCTGTGGATAAAAGCATTCATTTCATTTTCAGTAGAGCTAGTTTCAATTTCAAATCGATCCGCAGATGTCTGAAACCAAAACCCAAGGTATCTATATGTATGTAGAAATATAAATATACATAGTGAGATCTGATGAAGCAGATGCTTTTTTTAGATCTTATCTAATCAATTGGATGAATGACTCCTAAAGGTTCACATAATAATCGTGCTAGTTGATGAGAGTTACTTTGGGAACAAAAAAAGGAAAGTAAAAATGCATTTGGGTTATTCTCTCAATTCCAATAAAAAGAAACTGGATCTAGTATGAACTGGCGATCAGAACGTATAGGGATAAAACTTATAGTGGGGTCTCGAAAAACAAGTAATTTCTGCTGGGCCTGTATCCTTCTTTTAGGGTCATTAGGATTCTTATTGGTTGGAACTTCTAGTTATCTTGGTCGGAATCTGATATCCTTCTTTCCATCTCAGCAAATCTTTTTTTTTCCACAAGGGCTCGTGATGTCGTTCTATGGGATCGCGGGTCTTTTCATTAGCACCTATTTGTCGTGCACAATTTCGTGGAATGTAGGTAGTGGTTATGAGCGATTCGATAGAAAAGAAGGAATAGTGTCTATTTTTCGTTGGGGATTTCCTGGAAAAAATCGTCGTATCCTCCTTCGATTCCTTATGAGAGATGTCCAGTCGATTAGAATCGAGGTTAAAGAGGGTCTTTTTCCTCGTCGTGTCCTTTATATGGAAATTCGAGGACAAGGTGCCGTTCCTTTGACTCAGAGTGAGGAGAATTTAACTCCAAGAGAAATGGAACAAAAAGCTGCGGAATTGGCCTATTTCTTGCGTGTACCGATTGAAGTATTTTGAAATGAACTGAACTCCGCATTGGAAAAGGCACTCAGAAATCCTCTTTTTTTCTATTTTATTTATTGTCACTGAAGCTTGTTCAGAACGCACATTCGAGCAAAGGGAAATGTAGATTCTAGGGAACAACCAGAAAACAAAGTGGTTTTTCAAAACAAAACGATTTTTTATCTGTATGGAAATAAACGCAATTGTTTTGTACTAATTAGTAACAAACAAACAACAAATCGAATCTACTACTAATAAGTCTAGATTCATCAAATGGATCAGAACATTTCAGAATACATAATTCATCGTTTTGGTTCCGATATTTTGGATTGATAGATTCCATACTGAACTGATGGATCATATTCAATGACCTCTCTTTTCTTTTGTCACTTGGTGTTTCTTTTCCCTTCTTTTGCTCCTGGATTCTCAAATGATTGGATCATTTATAACTAGCATTTTTCTCTGGTTTTGCCACGCGTTTTTGATTTCATCATCACATCCATATTTTTTATAAATTTCCCTCAACTATTCCAGACTAAGCATAGCTGGCGAAACTTTTCGAAATAATGGATCCAAGCTAAGGGTTTTCTTTTGTCTCGAAGTCCTAATAGTATTCATGACTTGAAGTGGTTCTTTCGGGCATTTATCGAAAGGATGCAATTGCTTCGAATTTGACCAATTGAGATATCAGGAAACAATCTTTTTTAGTTCTTCATTCCACTTCGACGCGGAACCTTATCCTATTTCTATATTCAAGGACAAACATAAAAAAAGTAAATTCATAAGTTAGGTATAGGTTCGATACCTTGGTTATCGAACTGATATTTCATAGAAATAGCAGATTGGATAGATTCGACGAATGGGGTGGTTTCATTAGCAATTCACAGATTTATAATGCCACAAAAAAAAGCATTCACTAACCTCCCATATCTTGCATCTCTAGTTTTTTTGCCCTGGTGGATCGATCTCTTAGTTCAAAAAAGTCTGGAATCTTGGGTTGCAAATTGGTGGAATACGAAACAATCCGAAACTTTCTTGAATAATATTCAAGAAAAGAATGTTCTAGAAAAATTCATAGAATTAGAGGAACTATTCCTTTTGGACGAAATGATAAAGGAGTACCCGGAAACACATATACAAATACAAAAGCTTCGTATAGGAATCCATAAAGAAATGATACAATTGGTCAAAATGGATAATGAGAATCATATCCATAGCATATTACACTTCGCAACAAATATAATATGTTTCGCTATTCTAAGCGGCTATTCGATTCTAGGTAATGAAGAACTTGTCATTCTAAATTTTTGGGTTCAGGAATTCCTCTATAACTTAAGCGACACAATCAAAGCCTTTTCTATTATTTTATTAACCGATTTATGTATCGGATTCCACTCGCCCCATGGATGGGAACTCATGATTGGCTCTGTCTACAAAGATTTTGGCTTTGATCATAACGATCAAATTCTAGCGGTTCTTGTTTCCACTTTTCCAGTCATTCTAGATACAATTTTGAAATATTGGATCTTCCATTATTTAAATAGCGTATCTCCGTCACTTGTAGTGATTTATCATTCAATGAATGACTAAAAAACAATACACGGATATTAATATTAACCCAATTAGAATGTTTGTTACTTCTTACAGAAACAAACCATGCAAAATCTTACTAACTTTTTTCTATTTCTACCCATCTAGGAAAATCCTCCTGTATTACAGTAAAATGATTCCAGTACAATAACAATAACAGAATCAGAGATAGGGAACTATACTAGCAACCTACCCACTCTATTGTAGAAATTTTCGTGCTCAATAATTGGACCATGCAAAATAGAAATACCCTTTCTTGGATAAAGGAACAGATGACTCAATCCATTTCTCTATCTATCATGATTTCTCTATCTATCATGATTTATGTAATCACTCAGACATCTACTTCATATGCATATCCCATTTTTGCGCAGCAGGGCTATGAAAATCCACGAGAAGCGACTGGGCGTATTGTCTGTGCCAATTGCCATTTAGCTAATAAGCCCGTGGATATTGAGGTTCCACAAGCGGTACTTCCCGATACTGTATTTGAGGCAGTTGTTAGAATCCCTTATGATATGCAACTGAAACAAGTTCTTGCTAATGGGAAAAAGGGATCTTTGAATGTCGGGGCTGTTCTTATTCTACCTGAGGGATTCGAATTAGCTCCCCTAGAGCGTATTTCTCCCGAGATGAAAGACAAGATGGGCAATCTGTCTTTTCAGAGTTATCGCCCCACTCAAAAAAATATTCTTGTGATAGGTCCTGTTCCTGGTCAAAAATATAGTGAAATCACCTTTCCTATCCTTTCCCCCGACCCCACAACTAAAAAAGACGTTCACTTCTTAAAATATCCTATATATGTAGGCGGGAACAGGGGAAGAGGTCAGATTTATCCTGATGGGACCAAGAGTAACAATACAGTCTATAATGCTACAGCTGGAGGTACAATAAGCAAAATCATACGTAAAGAAAAGGGGGGATATG